GACACAATCTACTAAAAATTCTGAATATATTTCTTAATATCTTTCTTTCAAATACTTTACTATAACCAATGGTATTATCTTATTTTAGAAGACCTTACAATACCTCCGGAGCTAATGAAACTATTTTAGTAAAATTTAACTGTCTCAATTCCCGGGCAATTGCACCAAAAATTCGAGTTCCTTTGGGGTTTCCTTCTTGGTCAATGACAACCGCAGCATTGTCATCGTATCGTATTATCATACCGTTATCACGTTTGAGTTCTTTACAAGTACGTACAATTACAGCTCTGACCACCTCTGATCTTGCTAGGGGCATATTTGGCACTGCGTCTTTGATCACAGCAACAATAACGTCACCGATATGAGCATATCGACGATTGCTAGCTCCTATGATTCGAACACACATCAATTCTCGAGCCCCGCTGTTATCCGCTACATTCAAAAGGGTCTGGGGTTGAATCATATCATTTTTTTAGAATCTATTCTTTCAATGCAAAGCAAAGAGTGAAGAAAAAAAAAGAAATATTGTTTGTCCAAAGAAAGAAACCGGCACCTGTTATTGTTTTTTTATCCCCAAGACCTTTTTCTTTTTATTTTTTTTATCCCGAAATAATGAATTGAGTTCGTATAGGCATTTTGGACGATGCTATTGAAATCGCCCTTCTGGCTATATTTTCTGTTACTCCACCCATTTCATAAAGTATTCGACCTGGTTTAACAACAGCTACCCAATATTCAGGGGATCCTTTCCCCGAACCCATACGTGTTTCTGCGGGTCTTACTGTAACCGGTTTGTCTGGAAATATACGTACCCATATTTTTCCACCGCGGCGTGCATTTCGTGTCATTGCTCGTCGACCTGCTTCTATTTGTCTAGACGTGATCCAAGCAGGTTCAAGTGCCTGAAGAGCGTATTTACCGAAAGAAATATGATTACCTCGATAAGATATTCCCTTCATTCTTCCTCTATGTTGTTTACGGAATCTGGTTCTTTTGGGGTTATAGTTGATGGTTGGTTCTGAATTCCATCTCTACTACAGAACTGGACATGAGAGTTTCTTCTCATCCAGCTCCTCGCGAATAATAAAATTTTTAAAATGTCTATTATTCATTTGTATATCTTGCTTTTTTAGCTAACTAAGCATATTAATATTTCTATTTTATATTTATATTTTTAAATTATGTTCTAACGAATATTTGTTTTGTTTTGTTTTTCTTTTTATCCTATTGGATTGAGCGAAAATTATCAATCCAAGAAGATAAAGTTTTCACGGGCGAATATTGACTCTTTTCGTCGCTATTTTAGTTGTAGGGTTAACTCATGACTTTTATTTTCGCAATAGATGAAGGAATTAGTCTCTGGTTTGTTTCGCCATCCCGATCAATGAGTCTGTTTTCAATAGATTTGGATTCACAGGTTCCATCGTTCCCATCGCTTCTTACTTAATGGTTAGGTCTGATTTCTACAACGGAGCTCATAATGAAATTTTTTCTTGAGCCAATTTTCTTAGTCTTTATTGGCTCGAAGCTCTTATTTTTTTTGTTCTATGAACGGATTCGTTTTATTTTTTATGAATCCATATTGATTGATGCTTTATTACATTGCTTTTTTATGAGATGACTCATAAACCTTACATATTGGATGGAATTTTATATCGTTGTTTTTGTTTTTTCTTTTCTCCCCTTCTTTCACCCTTCCGTTTATCCACATATTTCTTCTTCGCTTCACAATTTAGAATCAGATTTATTTTTCTTGTGTTTATGCAAAAAAGATTTCAGTTGCTACAGTGATATGACCAACATATCATATCTTGACTGGTTTTTTGGATCCAGATAATGTGAAGTGATGAGTTGGTTATTAGTTCTATAGTTATTTGTTTATACAAAAAAAAAAGGCTGGTCTTTTTTTTTTTTTTTTAATCCTATAACCCTAAAAAACCAACGAGTCGCACACTAAGCATAGCTATTATTTCAATAGGGATTTTTATTCAATCTTATAGAATTAGAATTGTTCATTTTGGTTTTGTTTTGATTGAACATAAAAAAGGAACGAATTTTTATTTTTTTGTTCCATTACTGGATCGAAGGGAAAGACAAGTAAAGTTTTATTATTCCCCGTCTATAAATATCCAAATTTTAATCCCTAAAACTCCATATATAGTTCGAACTGTATAAGAACAATAATCTATTTTAGCTCGAATGGTTTGGAGGGGAACCCTGCCTTCTCTGATCCATTCGACACGCGCAATTTCTTTTCCGTCGATACGCCCTGAAATTTGTACTTGAATTCCTTTTGTATCTGCTTGTTCAGTTAATTCAATAGCCTTTTTCATTGCTTTTCGAAAAGAAACTCTATTTTTTAATTGGCCGGCTATAAATTCTGCAAGAATATTAGGGCTTCCGTAAGGTTTTGCAATTCTTGTGATAGTAATGTTAAGTTTTCGGTTGACACAATGAAATTCTTTTTGTAGATTCATCTGCAATTCTTCGATTCCTCCAG